TCATGATTTTGTCATCGTCTAATTGTTTTCGAATGGGTCCATTCAAGAGTGTAAAATATCACAAAGAGTCAAGTAAAAAAAATCCCCTAATTCCAATTAGGAATTCGTCGGGTCCTTTAGGAACAGCCCTTTCCATTAGGAATTATGATTCATTTTACCATTTAATAACTCATAATCAGATTTTTTTAACTAACCATTTGCAACTTGACAATTTAAAACAAATTTTTCAAGTACTTCAATATTATTTAATCGACGAAAGTGGAACAATTTATAATCCCGATCCATGCAGTAACATAATTTTCAATCCATTCGCATTGAATTGGTATTGTTTTACTAATAATTATTGTGAAGAGAAATCACCAAAAATGAGTCTTGGACAATTGATTTGTGAAAATTTATGTATTGCTAAAAAAGGACCATGCTTAAAGGCGGGTCAAATTCTAATTGTTCAAATCGACTCTTTAGTATTAAGATCCGCTAAGCCTTATTTAGCCACCCCGGGAGCAACTGTTCATGGTCATTATGGGGAAATCCTTGATAAAGGAGATACATTAGTTACATTTATATATGAAAAATCGAGGTCTGGTGATATAACGCAAGGTCTTCCAAAGGTAGAACAAGTTTTAGAAGTTCGTTCGCTTGAGTCAATATCGATGAATCTCGAAAAGAGAATTGATGATTGGAACGAGCGTATACCAAGAATTCTTGGAATTCCTTGGGGATTCTTGATTGGCGCTGAGCTAACTATAGTGCAAAGTCGTATGTCTTTGGTTAATAAGATCCAAAAGGTTTATCGATCCCAAGGGGTGCAAATCCATAATAGGCATATAGAAATTATTGTACGTCAAATAACATCAAAAGTATTGGTTTCAGAAGACGGAATGTCTAATGTTTTTTTACCCGGCGAACTCATTGGATTGTTGCGGGCAGAACGAATGGGGCGTGCTTTGGAAGAAGCGATATGTTACCGAGCCCTATTATTGGGAATAACGAGAGCATCTCTAAATACGCAAAGTTTTATATCCGAAGCGAGTTTTCAAGAAACTGCTCGAGTTTTAGCAAAAGCTGCTCTCCGAGGTCGTATCGATTGGTTGAAAGGTCTAAAAGAAAACGTTGTTCTGGGGGGGATGATACCCGTCGGTACGGGATTCAAAAGATTAGTACACCGTTCAAGGAAACAGAAGAGTATTCCTTTCAAAACAAAAAAGAAGAATCTATTCGAAGGGGAAATAAGAGATCGTTTTTTTTACCACAGAGAATTATTTACATCTTGTGTTTCAAAGAATTTCCATGATACATCAAAATAATTATTTATGGGATTGAATGATTTGTAAGAACAGACTCAACCCTTTGAATTATCTGTATTTTTGATGGTCATTTAATTTTTATAAATTGAGTAATAAAATAATCAAGATAGTAACGAATAGAAAGAAATTCAAGGCTTGGATTGTGTATCTGTATCAATGATCAATCCGCGGTAGAAGAGAAGGTTCCGTCGGAACAATTATTTATTTCAAGATACCTCATCTCTTTTTTGAAATAAAAAAAGAGGAAGTGTGGGGAGAAATGACAAGAAGATATTGGAACATCACTTTGGAAGAAATGATGGAAGCGGGAGTTCATTTTGGTCATGGTACTAGGAAATGGAATCCTAGAATGTCGCCTTATATCTCTGCAAAACGTAAAGGTATTCATATTACAAATCTTACTAGAACTGCTCGTTTTTTATCAGAAGCTTGTGATTTAGTTTTTGATGCAGCAAATAGAGGAAAACAATTTTTAATTGTTGGGACAAAAAATAAAGCAGCTGATTCAGTAGCACGGGCTGCAATACGGGCTCGATGTCATTATGTTAATAAAAAATGGCTTGGGGGTATGTTAACCAACTGGTCCACTACCGAAACGAGACTTCATAAGTTCAGAGACTTGAGAATGGAAGAAAAGACGGGTAGACTCGCCCGTCTTCCAAAGAGAGATGAAGCCATGTTGAAAAGACAATTATCTCACTTGCAAACATATCTGGGTGGGATTAAATATATGACAGGGTTACCTGATATTGTAATCATTGTGGATCAGCAAGAAGAATATACAGCCCTTCGAGAATGTATTACTTTGGGAATTCCAACAATTTGTTTAATCGATACAAATTGTGACCCCGATCTCGCAGATATTTCGATTCCGGCAAACGATGACGCTATCGCTTCAATCCGATTAATTCTCACAAAATTAGTATTCGCAATTTGTGAGGGACGTTCTAGCTATATAAGAAATCTTTGATTCATACTAAAATCAAAAATTATTTCGTGAACTCTATAATTCTTATAATTACTATTTACTTTACTAGAATAATAATATTATTCTAGTAAAGTAAATAGTAATAAAATAGTCAAATCTTTTTCTATTCCGGAATCTCAAAAAAGATATAGATATAAAAAGACCTGGGTATATTATGCGATTAGTTGGTTTCACAAATCTACGATTCAAGTAGACAAGTCGAGAAATAAATGGTTGAATCAAAATAATTTCATTTCAAGTTATATTTCTGTCAGAGGACGACAATATGAATGTTCTATCATGTTCAATCAATAAACTAAGGGGATTATACGAACTATCTGGTGTGGAAGTAGGTCAACATTTCTATTGGCAAATAGGGAGTTTCCAAGTCCATGGCCAGGTACTTATTACTTCTTGGGTTGTAATTGCTATCTTATTAGGTTCAGCCATTATAGCTGTTCGGAATCCACAAACCATTCCGACAGACGGTCAGAATTTTTTCGAATATGTCCTTGAATTTATTCGAGACGTGAGCAAAACTCAGATTGGAGAAGAATATCGCCCCTGGGTTCCGTTTATTGGAACTATGTTTCTATTTATTTTTGTTTCGAATTGGTCAGGGGCTCTTTTACCTTGGAAATTAATACAGTTACCTCGTGGGGAGTTAGCCGCACCCACGAATGATATAAATACTACTGTTGCTTTAGCTTTACTCACGTCAGTGGCATATTTCTATGCGGGTCTTACAAAAAAAGGATTAGCTTATTTTGGTAAATATATTCAACCAACTCCCATTCTTTTACCCATTAACATCTTAGAAGATTTTACAAAACCTCTATCGCTGAGTTTTCGACTTTTCGGAAATATATTAGCGGATGAATTAGTCGTTGTTGTTCTTGTTTCTTTAGTACCTTTAGTGGTTCCTATACCCGTTATGTTCCTTGGATTATTTACAAGCGGTATTCAGGCTCTTATTTTTGCAACTTTAGCTGCAGCTTATATAGGCGAATCCATGGAGGGTCATCATTGATTCGTTTTCGAAAGGGTCGCTTAGACAAGGCAATATATGATATGCAATTTATATAGGGAACATTACTATAAAAATACGGTTTATATAATAAAAAAAAGTATTCATTAGGATAGAGGGCCCAAACTGGCTATATGTAATGGCTATAAATAAGTAAACTCTTGTAGCTGAAAGATTCTATCTAGTGAATCTAAAATAGAATAGTTAACTTAGTTTACGTTATGGAAGAAATACATGTATATTTTATATTCGATATTGACTAATTATATATGAACTAATTTTTTCTTTCTTTTTAATTTAGACAGGGATACTAATAGAAGTCCTTATTTTTATGACTGTGAATTGAATGAATAAACAGATCAAATCAAGACAAAAAAAGATCCAAAAATTCAAAGCACGCTTAGAAACAAGGAAATGGAAAAATGAAAGTTGTATGGATTCAAAAAGACCCCACAAATAGGAACTCAAAAAGATCAATTTTTTCTGAAGATCTGATGGTTCAATAATCTTACTATTTTTATTTTGAGTTATTAGATACCTCGACTAGATGAATCTTAGTGATGGAATAATTAAAAAATAATTGATATTTATTTGGTTGATTGTATCATTAACTATTTTTTTTTTGCGAGGAACTTATCATGAATCCACTTGTTTCTGCCGCTTCTGTTATTGCTGCTGGATTGGCCGTAGGGCTTGCTTCTATTGGACCTGGAGTTGGTCAAGGTACTGCTGCGGGCCAAGCTGTAGAAGGTATTGCGAGACAGCCCGAGGCAGAGGGCAAAATACGAGGTACTTTATTGCTTAGTTTGGCTTTTATGGAAGCTTTAACAATTTATGGACTGGTTGTAGCATTAGCGCTTTTATTTGCAAATCCATTTGTTTAATACGAAAAATACTTTGATACGTCTTTTTGAGTTTATTACCTTCGACTTGCCACTTGCTTTTTCGCATTACATTCTATCAACATGTCGCTCCTAAAATCACTTATTCGTTGAGAAAATAACTTATGGGAAGGACTGATTTAAGGATGAGGAATTAGCGTTACCGACTCGCTTTCTTCCTTCCCCCTCTTAATCTAACGGAAAACCTCTTAGGAAGTATTCCAACAAAGGAGGTATTTCGAAATTGACATGAAAACCCGGTACCTATGCCTAATTCTATCAAATAAGTATTCTTATTATTGGAAATCTCAATTGAAAAAATAAAATTCATTTTTCAATTGCATAGATTTTTAAATTTATTTTCTATTTAGAAATAGGAAAAAAGTGAAGTAATACAACAAAGAATTCTGTTCGATTTTTTAGTATATCTATATGAGGAGATCATATGAAAAATGTAACCGATTCTTTCGTTTCCTTGGGTCACTGGCCATCCGCCGGGAGTTTCGGGTTTAATACCGATATTTTAGCAACAAATCCAATAAATCTAAGCGTAGTGATTGGTGTATTAATCTTTTTTGGAAAGGGAGTGTGTGCGAGTTGTTTATTTCAAGAAGAGGTTGGATTACACCAGCTGCGCCTTTTTTTGTTATACCTAGTAAAGAAAGATGCAGGATCTCGCGAATTACTTCTGAATCAATTAATAAATCATATATAAGAACCATAGCATTTCGTGATTCGTTGGTAACTCTATTTTGATTCTCTATCAACCAACGATGTGGACCATTAACATAACATGGTTAAAGCAAAACCGTTTGAAG